AGGGAGATCTTCGACTAACCGGCGGATCCACCCTACAATATGGAGTGAAGAAGCCAAAATAATATTTTAAGATACCATACTCTAAGATACCGTTGGGATAAAAGAATTGATTGAAATCTGACATATCTGCAAACTCATGTTACATCGGAGCAGTGTAGCGAACAGAAAGAGAAATATAGAATCGGATCCAATTTATCGTAATCGATTAGTAAACATGCTGGTTGATCGCGTTCTTAAGGATGGCAAAAAATCATTAGCTTATCAGATTCCTTATCGGGCTATGAAGCGGATTAGATAAAAGACAAATAGGAATCCACTGTCTGTTCTACGACAAGCAGTACGTGGGGTAACTCCCGATGTAGTAACAGAATCCAAACGTGTAGGTGGATCGACTTATCGAGTTCCCGTTGAAGTGGTACCTGCAGAAGGAAAAGCTTTGGCTATCCGATGGTCATTGATCGCGTGTCGGAAACGTTCAGGTCGAAGTATGGCTTTAAGATCGAGTGATGAATCAATGGATGCTGCCAGAAATTCTGGTAGTGCCGTACGGAAGAAGGAGGAGACTCATAAAGTGGCGGAAGCTAACAAAGCTTTTGCCCATTTCCGTTAGTTTCAGATTTGTTTCAATCCACAATCCTTTCTTTGTGGATTGGAACCAGGGCGCGGGGTATCGGGAATCGGAATACGCCATAAACAAATGGATAAGTAAAAATTGGACGATGAATGAGAGAGGTATCTAAGCCATAAGTGAGGAAGGATTGGTAACTATTTATTAGATTATCAATTATTAGACTCTTTATCTTATAGAAGGAGAAGAAACTAATGTGGAGTTGGAAAGCCCATCGGGGAGGGGAAGGGCTTGATGCGATATCGATTAGTTATTCGGAGAACTGAAATCAAGTGGGACGCACATAGAGGAAGAGGAAGCTGTGTGATCTGAAAGATCACTACAATTTGGGAAGCTTCTCCCAGTTCCAAACCTGGAGTGAGACTCCGACACTTCACTTGAATCCGCCGAGTTTTAAGTTCAAGCCATAGAGATTCGATCAAAATCAACTTCCCCTGAAATTAGAGAGATTTCATCTAATAAAAACTATTGTATCAGAGACAGAATGTTGTACTCCCATTCGTCGGAATGGAAGGAATGGAACGTTGCTTCGTATTCATAGGGTGATTGATAATCAATATCGTTCCAATTCTCAATGGATGATCAATGAATAGTTAGTCTCCCTCCAGACATAGAGGGAAATTCCAAAATTCTTTATTCTCAAAAAGGGAAGCCGCAATGTGGAATAAGGGATATAAAATATTCAAGATACCGAGAAATAGCCCTTATATCTACTAGTATTGGATACTCAATAATCTTAGTTGACACGGATGGGATTTCGTGATATACTACAAATCAACAAGCTTACTAGCCTGGGGAATCACTAATTATTTTGAAAACCAAAGATTACCATGACCGCAACTTTAGAAAGACGCGAAAGCGCAAGCCTATGGGGTCGCTTCTGCGACTGGATCACCAGCACTGAAAACCGTCTCTACATCGGATGGTTCGGTGTCTTAATGATTCCTACCCTATTAACCGCAACCTCTGTATTCATCATTGCTTTCGTCGCAGCTCCTCCTGTAGATATTGATGGTATTCGTGAGCCCGTTTCTGGTTCTTTGCTATACGGGAACAACATTATCTCTGGTGCTATCATTCCTACTTCTGCAGCTATCGGATTACACTTCTACCCAATTTGGGAAGCAGCTTCCGTTGATGAATGGCTATACAATGGTGGTCCTTACGAACTGATCGTTCTTCACTTCCTACTTGGTGTAGCTTGCTACATGGGCCGCGAGTGGGAACTAAGCTTCCGTTTGGGTATGCGTCCTTGGATTGCTGTTGCGTACTCAGCTCCCGTCGCAGCTGCTGCCGCCGTCTTCTTGATCTACCCAATTGGTCAAGGAAGTTTCTCTGACGGTATGCCTCTAGGCATTTCTGGTACTTTCAATTTTATGATCGTTTTCCAGGCTGAGCATAACATCCTTATGCATCCTTTTCACATGTTGGGTGTAGCTGGCGTATTCGGCGGCTCTCTATTCAGTGCCATGCATGGTTCTTTGGTAACTTCTAGTTTGATCAGAGAAACTACTGAGAATGAGTCTGCTAATGCGGGTTATAAGTTCGGTCAAGAGGAAGAAACCTACAACATCGTAGCTGCTCACGGTTATTTCGGCCGTTTGATCTTCCAATATGCTAGCTTCAACAATTCTCGTTCTCTACACTTCTTCTTAGCTGCTTGGCCCGTAGTAGGCATCTGGTTCACCGCTTTAGGTATCAGCACCATGGCATTCAACTTGAATGGTTTTAACTTCAACCAATCCGTGGTTGACAGCCAAGGTCGTGTTATTAACACCTGGGCCGATATCATAAACCGTGCTAACCTAGGTATGGAAGTTATGCATGAACGTAACGCTCATAACTTCCCTCTAGACTTAGCTTCTGTCGAAGCTCCTTCTATAAACGGATAATATCTGTCTGGTTATGCAGTATAACTGGATACCAAACCTTCTAAAAGGTTTGGTATCCAATGAAGGTTCGTTCGATAGAACGAATAGAAAGAATGGTAATGGTTTGTCATAGTCTTACAATCATCAGTTCCCAATCTTGAATTCTGAAGAATATTTAGAATACTCTTCTGCAACTCTAGGGATTAAGAATAGTTCTATTCCGACTCACAGAATGCTTGTAACCCCCCAATCATTTGAATAGATTGCGAGTACATTCTTCATTTCACAGATTTCCTATTGTCTCGTTATATATGTATGTGTATCAATCGAAGGACCTTAATAGATAGATCCTGTTCCCTTTCACGTTCAGGGAGCCGAGTGGCAGAGGGGGCGGACGTAGCCAAGTGGATCAAGGCAATGGATTGTGGATCCATCACGCGCGGGTTCAATCCCCGTCGTTCGCCCATCCAATTAGATAACTCGTTCTTATTGCTTGGAATAGAAAGAGTTGTGAGAAAGAGGTGGATAGGTTATGTGCAGGTCTCCTCAACAAAAACGACTTGGAATTCCCGATCCAATTTCAGTTCTAGACACGAATATGTCTAGAAATCACTATATTTATTTGAAGTACCTACTTCATCCTATCTTGAATCTTCCGAGATTATCCATATAATAAATGTGAGAAATAGATAGTATCTATCACATATGAATAAGATGAAAAAAGACAATAAGGTAGAAAGGGTGGAAAAAAAAAGAGTAGGAAGTCCATATTCTCTATTTAAAGTTCCGGGGTTAGTAGGAATCAGTAGATTAGACTACTTCTTCAAATCATTGAAGAACCAACATCCCAAAGAATTTCTGATTGGTCCATTTTCCAGTTATGAACCTTTCATCAGATTATTTGACTTATGAATTCTGAGTTCACTTCTTCTACGCAATCTGCGTCATTCAGTAAAGAGGGGTAGTAGCATCAACCTGGAAATCCTAGTGTTACTGACAATACCAATTTCTATGCATTGCTTGAGTGACAGAAGTTCGATCGAAAGAAGTTCCATATTTTTAGCGAAAATGATTCATGGGGGTGGTGGAGTAAGAAAAGAACAAGCAGAAAATTATGGTGACTTCTCCTACTACTTTCTCCAATCCAAAAGATCTTTATCTGTTGAAAAGGATGGGAAGAGAAGAACATCTGATTCTTACTATTTAGATTCGAACGGAGATATTTTCACAGGTTTAATGAGAGAAGAAGAGCAAGTTCGTTATGGTGCGACGAATCCCCTGGTTTCAGGTGGACGGAAGGTCTGGATAGTGAGGGATTCACTCCTTGGCGAGGATATATCCAGAGATGAAACTGAGAGGATTCAGATATTATGGAGGGATAGGGTTTTAGAAGATCCAAATAGGTTTTTCAAATTCTATAAACATGTGGGACTTTACCAAAAAGAAAGGGACTTTTCTCAAAATGATTCTGATTCGTTATTCTTCTTAAAAATTCATAACAAGCTGGATCGACTACAAACAACAAGATTGAGAAACGATTCATTAATTCCCGTAATATTGGACTCCTGTGACAAGATGTTATTCGAATCTGGGGATTCAGCGGATCGGCATGGATCGGTATTCCATTCCGAGCGGGAGGCCTTTTTCAATTTGTCTTCATTTCCATCTTGTAAAAATGCAATGTCGTCTCGTGATGGTATATCCGGGTTAGATTATCACGAAAATGGGGGAGACTCTCCTATTTTACACACTTATTCACAAATAAGAAATGAATTAATAAATCGACTGACTGGACTTCTTTTGATAATTGAGGAATCGAATCCAATTTTTAATGGGGCAAGCTTTATTTATATTAATGATAGTGATAAATCTGGGAAAGGATTTCCATTGAAAATGAAAGAGAATCTATCATTTACTAGGATATTTGGCAATAAACTAGGGTTGCCAAGTAGCAAATACTTTGACCTCAATAAAGATTTTCCAAGATATTTTAAGAGATTTTTAGGTATACCTAGAGAAGCAACTAATAGAAGTGAAAATACTACTTTTTTAAATTAATTGAAAGGAAAAGATAACATACATTCAATATATTCTCTAGTTAGATTGTATGGACGAAATAGATTGATACCTCTCTACTCGACATACACACTTCTTTTATATGACTATTTCTGTGCATTAGCTAGTGAATGTTTCTTCCGAATCAAATATCGGTTGGATGGCTGGGCGGGGAGCGGGGAATCCGCCGGTGTAACAAGAATTGCAACTGAATAAAGAGTATTGGAATGGAAGGATGACATAGAGCGTTTGTTGAACGAATATATTACCTTTCGAGTCGATGAGTATAGGAATGTTCAGTCAAATGTGCGTAGATGGCTTGATACAACCGGAGATTCGTCTTTTTCCCCTTTCGGGAGAGTATTTGTGGAAATGAAGTATGACTTGGATAAATCGATTTGCGGTGTATCAATAATGAGAAACGAATTACTAAATAGTATTGGTACTAGTATTAATAACACCACTCAGAATAACGAGAAGTATCCTCATCGATTTCTCAATGTTTTATTTCTTTACAAAAGGATTGTTACCGAGGTTACTCGCCAAGAAGTTCTGATAGATACGATTGATTATTGCATCGAGAAATTGAACGATATAGATCTTTCGATGCTTGATCCCTTATCGAGTTTACTCGATATTGACATTGACGAACAGATATCTTTCCTCACAAAAATTCTCGAGAGGAAAAAGATTTTATTCATTGAGTCCAGATTGTTAATGGATAAAAAATCGATAGGCTCTTCAATCTCACTAGAACCCGCAGTGAATCCGCCTCTTGTTGGATCACCCCGCATCGAATCTATCCGAACAGGATTCTCAAATGATGCTCTTTCCACTACGGGGAGGCAGAGTTGGAATCTGTTTCTAGGTAATTCGAGTCGTGGGAGAGGTTCAAATAGAGATATTGGTGAGAGTATTTCAAGATACATTTCCGATGGGGTGAATACACTAAATTTTCTGGACCACTCTAATCTACCTGTATTGAGCTGTGCTAGAAGCTATTTCATTCCGAGAATCAAAAGGGATTTCCTTATTGGGAGATGTAGCAGTAGTTATTCCAACGTCTTAGAGAATTTCTATGTGGGCTCCGATAATGAAGTAATCTCATCTAATATTATCTCATCTATTCAGTCCCAACTGTCAGATTCATTATCACCCAATTCATCGAAACGAACAGAAGGGGAAACTGTTGATCATGTACTCACAACAGTTCAACCTATTCCGTCTAATCTGCATGAATCTGCGACATTACTATTCACTCATTCAGATAGACTTTTTAAGTCTATTTCGGATCTGAAAAGATTACTGTCGAAGTTGAAATCATCCCCTCTTGAAACGAGAGATTCGTTTCTATCTTCGTGCAGTAGCGATGAGAATTATTTGGAAAAAACGTTGATAAAATCTAATCCATTGGCGGATCGGCGGCCCCGACCCCGTCCCAAGAATCTGGGATTGGATCAAGTCAATTCAGAGAAGTCTATTGAAGATAGATCAGACTCGGGGAATGTTTCCACCAAGAATCGATTCTATCAAAATGATTCATCTATCGGGTCTTTCTGGGAACCAGAAGAATTGGAAACGCTTTACTGGTCGCTAAGATTCTCATTACGCAGCGATGTAACATCAGGATCTCTAACAGGATTGATTGGGAAAGAGGTTCCGCGCGAAGATACGAAGTTTGCAGATCCATATATCTGGAAAGAACCTATCCGTCCATCCCATTTCATCAATATCAATGAATTATCAAAAGATTTGAACAAATATAAGATCTCTTGGATCTTTTGGAAAGACAATATCTGTGAAAAATGGAGCCTATTCAGAGAGTATATACCTTGGTTTTTTACCCCTAACCGGTGGAGATACTTTTACGATCCGATTAGAGAAGCATATCCAGAAATAGTACTTAAAATAAGTGATGACTCGAATCATAATCTCCCTAGAATTTATAAAGGAATTGCTGAGGATATAGATGGTGCCAAAGCTTATTTATTACAAATCCCAGGATTGAGACTCAAAAATGATTCTATCAATACCATATTATCCAAGATAGATCTCATTCTTTTCAAAGAAATTACTAATGAAACAAAGATGTCACATTCAGGATGGTCAGTATCTCAATTTTCCAATAAGTCTATCTTATCTTACCTTATTCTCTCAATACTATTCGTTCTTGCATTCTCCAAGCATCATTTGTCTGCCGTTTCGGGTTCTAATTCCCTTCATTCATGGAAACGTTTCGATACTATTGGATATTTAATAGACCCAATGCGTGGATCCTATCTGAAAAAGGTAATGTATTCCCCTTCGACAAGGTAAATGTAAACGAAAGATCTACTAATCCATTCTTTGAAGAGATTCTTGAATTATATAAATAATATAATCTTTTTCTCCTTCGTGAAAAACGAACTAGATTCATGGATACTTTGTAGGGTAAGCTCCGATACCCTTAATAGTAAGAAAGAACTATTGACTCAATATCTAGTAACGAATAAAATTATTTCCAAGTATGAGTCGAAATTGAATTCCAATTCTGATTCATCGAGCAATGAGACTGATCATGAACCTTCCCCACAAGAAAGATCTAATGTTTTGGCATACCTACTTCAATTCCGTCAAAATGATCTATTGAGTTACAAGATCCGTAAGTCGGATCCTGCGGAGAAGTGGGCTCTTTCCGCCCCCGAGAGAAATATTCTATTTTCAGCAACGACGAGACGAAGAGGCGTTCTAAATACGCCATGTCATGACATACCTATCTCGCTCTAATCAGGATTGTTACCATCTAAAGGAATTCCGGTAGTAGGACCCATAGAAACTGGACGATCTTCCGTTATTAGGGATGTAGCATCCAATTCCTACTTTCCGTTGATGAGGCTACCACTAAGGAAGCTGCTATACAATCGATCATATTTCAATAATGTACATGGAAATTTTATCTCGAAAGAGAGCGTACACCGATTGAATTTCGTTTTTGCAATAGCGAGAGAGGTGTCTCCCTGTACAATATGGATTCAAGATATTCATGAATTGAATGTTCATCGTTCGTATCATAGACTAGAAGCCGATCCCAGATTCTTACTTTGCCCAATATTGAGGAGTATTGGTAATGGGCGCAGTAATTCCCGCATTCGTAAGAATATCGTTATTGCTTCGACTCATGTACCTGCAAGGGTAGATCCAGCTCCAATAGCTCCGAACCGGTTAAACTAATTGATAAATTTTCGAAAGTCCAACAGGTGTCAACGTCAGAAAGAATTGTCAATTCTCTTACGTATCAAAGGCTTCAAAATAGAGGCTAATCCGCCTCTTCTTGAAGGTACTGGGTCTGGAACTACGGGTTATAGCAAACGAGATTTATTCTTTTCTGCTAATGAAGCGTTATTAATCGGTACTTCCAAAAGGAAAAAGATTGTATGTAGTGATGCAATTGGATTAGCTTCACATAGACAGCATTCAATTGTTACTTATATGGGCAATGGAATCGAATCCAGTTCTGAATACGAAATCTCTTCTCACAGGATAGGAGAAGCTATTCTAAAGAATAGTTTGATAGATACTTATCCCACAACTATTCTACTTATTGGTAGTAATGTGTCAAAGAGGCGATTTTATCATTTGTCTAACTGGTATGTGGAACCTTCAATAACCGAGTCAACGATTAAGGAATTCACTCTATTTCCGCATATCCTAGGGCTACTGGCTGGACTAGCGGCTCGCGATTCGTTCAAAATGGATATGAGAAAGAAAGAAAATTTCATTGTTATTGATAAACTTGTAGAGAATGACTTTAACCTAGCTTGTGGTGTTCTAGAAAACCTTTCGAAGGATTTCTCATGTTCAGAAATCTGTAGAAGCAGAAGTCAATCCAATAATAGTCTTTCTTTTCCTTCTCCTACTGACCCCAGGCACTGTTCAGGTATGACCTATACCAGTCGTTCTTCCAAATCTACGAGAAAAGGGGTGTTTAATAGTCTAACCGACTTCGAAATGAAACAGTCACCTGAAATAGACCTAATTCCGACGGAAGTATCGCGTGAGATTACTTGGTCCCCTAAGGCTTGGCGTCTCAGTTTCATGCGAAGTGGTACTTATGAATCGATAGGAGTATTATCCGAATTCAATAATTTGTATAATCTAATCCTCCTTTACCAGAATCAAAATCAAATACCCCAACGGGATTTTGAATTGAATAAGATTAAGTATAGTGAAAATAGATCGTATGAGAAAAAAGGATATCTTTTCAGTTATAAGAGAGCTTTAGGTAAGTTGAGACAAAGATATATTAAAAGATTGGAAGACCGATTAGATAATATCTCGTTACGTGAGCAATTTCTCGAATTGGGAATCTCCGACTCGTCTAATCAATACGAAACACAATGTAATCAATCCGATGAACCGACTCGATTCTTAGGGGGGCGCTTCATCTGGGACCCTATGCTTCTGTTCCAGCCGGATCCTAACATTCCTTCCTCGCGTCGTAGTTTATTGGCGAAGCAAGAACTGGTGCGGAGGCTTTACGTCACTCACGGTATGAGAAGGGAGCGCGAAAAACATTTTTCGAATGAAAAGATTAAGAATTTCTTTCTCTATCGTGGATATGATCCGAAATCGATAGCTGAATCATCTATTAAGCGGTGGAATAATTTTCCTTTGGATGAGGAGCGACATTCCGAATACGTCAAAGAAACTTAGTTTATGCATATACATCTGCAATATCCACAGATATTTGTTCCCATTCACTTGTATCAAAGCATTGTAATAGAAGATTTGCAAGAGCGATTTATTCGTTTTAGGCTTCTGGTTCATAGAAATAGATGGATGGGGCGGAACCGTTCCCCATTTAAGGATTTTCTTATCTATAATATGTTGCTTGAAACTTATCAATATCTATTCAATCCGTTCCGGTTTGATGGGACGTCACTGGATCAAATAACGAAACAATTTTTTCATGAAAGTTCAATATCATATGAGAAAATCTCGAATACTCTTCATTCAGTCTAGATCTCTAGCAATATAGAGGTATTTAAAAGTCGAATCGGTAGAAGGAAGATCTATCTTTTCCTTTTACCGATACAACAAGATTCTGCTCGTGGAATTTAAAATGATTAAAGAATTCTAGATGATTTACTATTCTATATGGGTCTAAAAAAAAAGTATTTAAAATCAAGGAAAAGGAAGGGGAATAATTCTTTATATAGGGGGTACGGGAAGCTGTTTATAGGGAAGCAACTTTTCAATATCCTGCTCGGAATAGATCCTTGATAAAACTATGGATTCACTCTCGAGGTGACTGATTGATTTGCTTATCCCAATCATTCAGTACACCGGAGTGGAGTGGGGATTCTCGAAGAAGCGACGCTTAAATCTTAAATAGGGTCCTTAGAATTGTCCAAAAGAGGGGGACGTATGGATTCTTTCATCAATTATTGGAGCTTGAAATAAACATGATATTGAATCCTTCACTGGTTGATGGGCTATAGTCCAACGTGATTTGATTTAGCATATGGGTGAGAGACAACTATCCTATCACTGGGAGTTTCTGATGTAGATAATGCAAATTTTTAAGGATATTATGGGAATGTACCTTCCCCTCTTTTAGCGTGAATCAAGTTCTCTTATTGGAAGGAAGCGTCATCATCCCCATCATCTAAACCATCTTTCATTCCACCGGAAATAGATGAATCTCCCCGGGTGGGATTTGAACCTACGACCAATCGGTTAACAGCCGACCGCTCTACCGTTGAGCTACCGGGGAAAATGGTAGGGGATTCAGTCTCATACACATTCAAAGACTCTTATTCCCTGAGCCGCCCCTGAATCTGCAAGACGTTAAGCTTCCTCCGACATTTCGGAAACTTTGCATACACCCTAACTCCTATTATAGGAAGCAGCGGCAGCGATAGCAATCCTATTTGAATAGAGCCCCCGAATCATGGGGGGGGGGGGGGGGGGGGGGGGCTGGTGTGGTTGATTTTGGCCATGATTGATTGCCCCCCCCCCCATGATCTGTATCGATCAATCACCAATCACTAGTTTCTATTCCCCCCCTTCCGAGAAGCATAGTAGAATAGCCACAGGATTCTTCTACCTCATAGAAGTAGAAGGAATGTATTTGAATAGTAATAGGGAGAATAAAGAGAGGGAAAGGGAGAGAGATAGGGATGGGGAAGATGAGGAGTAGTCGGGAGAAATGAACACGAATTGGAGCTTTGTGAGACGAAAGTGGCGGTTTATGGTAAAGGCGGGATCGGCAAGTCAACAACTAGCTGTAACATATCAATAGCTTTAGCCAGGCGGGGAAGACGAATCTTACAAATTGGATGTGATCCCAAACATGATAGCACCTTCACTCTTACGGGATTTTTGATACCTACGATTATAGATACTTCGCAGTCAAAGGATTATCATTATGAAGATGTATGGCCGGAAGATGTGACTCACAGAGGTTATGGTGGGGTAGACCGCGTGGAAGCTGGTGGACCACCTGCAGGGGCTGGCTGCGGGGGGTATGTCGTGGGAGAAACAGTAAAATTACTGAAAGAATCAAATGCTTTTTATGAGTATGACGCCATTTCATTCGATGTTTTGGGGGATGTAGTCCGTGGAGGTTTTGCAGCTCCATCAAATTATGCGGATTATCGTATTATTATTACTGATAACGGATTCGACGCCCCTTTTGCGGCAAATCGCATTGCTGCATCAGTCAGGGAAAAGGCGCATACTCATCCGTTGCGACTGGCTGGTTTGGTGGGGAACCGAACATCTGAGAGGGACCTTATTGATAAATATGTAGAAGCTTGTCCCATGCCCGTACTAGAAGTATTACCCCTGATCGAGGACATTCGAGTCTCGAGAGTGAAGGGAAAAACTTTGTTTGAAATGGCTGAATGTCAACCAACCCTCAATTATGTTTGTGACTTCCACTCAAATATAGCAGATTAGACTTTATCTGAACCAGAGGGAGTTGTACCAAGAGAAATTCCAGATAGAGAATTATTTAGTTTACTTTCTGATTTCTATCTAAATCCCAATTCTGGCAAACGAGGGGATACTCAAAATAGTAAGCAGAATACTCCGCTTGATTTTACGATAGTTCGAAACCGAGGTTGCGCTGTGACGCCTATGTATATATATATACCTCCCCAAGGAAACGTTTTCATGAAGACCCTTGAAACTCCTACTTTTGAATGTGAAACTGGTAATCACCACACTTTTTGTCCCATTAGTTGTGTAGCTTGGTTACATCAAAAGATCGAAGATAGCTTTTTCCCAGTAGTAGGTACGAAGACCCGCGGTTATTTCTTACAGAACGCTCCTGGAGTTACGATTCTTGCGGAACCTCGTTACGCAACGGCGGAATCGGAAGAGGGGGATATCTCAGCTTAATTGAATGATCAGAAAGAGTTGAAGAGAATCTGTCTCCAAATAAAGAGAGATAGGAACCCTAGTGTTATTATTTGGATCGGCACGCGTACCACAGAGATAATAAAGATGGATTTGGAAGGCATAGCGCCCAAACTGGAACGCCAACTCGGAGTACCAATCATAGTGGCGCGGGCCAACGGATTGGATTATGCCTTTACCCAAGGAGAGGATACTGTACTGGCTGCCATGACGCACCGGTGTCCAGAATATGATTGTGATGCAACGGACCAAGAAAGAGAAGATGCGATTGACGGTTTTGAGGAATGGAAGGACGCCCCGATAGGATCGGAAAAGTCCCCTTCTAGGGGAAGGAAATTAAATAATCATACTTTAGTCCCTTTTGGGTCTCTGCCCTCAGGTGTAGCTTCTCAATCGAATTCGGAATCGAAACGACAGTCCATTCACGTATCGGGTTGGTTACCCTCCCAGAGATACGCCGAGCTTCCAGCCTTGGGCGAAGGGGTTTATGTTTGCGGCGTAAACCCTTTCTTGAGCCGCACAGCGACAACTCTGATGCGTCGGAGGAAATGCCAATTGATTGGAGCACCCTTCCCGATCGGTCCCGATGGAACGCGCGCTTGGATCGAAAAGATCTGTTCAGTATTTAATGTAAAACCTGATCGTCCGGAGGAGAGAGAGAACCATATACGGAAGAATCTGAAAGATTATCTTGTAATAGTAACCGGGAAATCTGTTTTTTTTATGGGAGATAACCTGTTAGAAATATCTATAGCAAGATTTTTAATTCGATGCGGAATGGTCGTTTACGAAATAGGTATCCCTTATATGGATAAGAGATATCAAGCTGCCGAATTATCGCTCTTGCAACACACTTGCAAGAAGATGAAAACACCCATGCCGCGAATTGTTGAGAAACCGGACAATTATAGTCAGGTGCAGCGTATGCATGAGCCGAAACCTGACTTAGCAATTACCGGAACGGCCCACGCCAACCCTTTGGAGGCAAGAGGTATTGATACGAAATGGTCTGTCGAATTCACATTTGCCCAAATTCATGGATCCACTAATTCGAGAGATGTTCCTGAGCTCGTTACTCGTCCTTTGCGGCGCAACAACGACTCAATTTCGGGTTGGAACGGTCTGTCGAAACAGACGGTAGGTATTTAATTTAAGTGGTTTCATTTTGAAATTGCCGAGTGATAAGGATTGGTCACTAATCATTATGAAGAGGTATATAGGGGTATATAAAGGTTCTTAGTCATAAGATTTGTTTATTTCATTTCCTTTTTCTGTGATTAAGAAGAAAGCTCCTAAATTGATTGCTAAAATCGCTGTTCCGGATGTATAAGTAACTACCAAAATCATTTGGAAAAATTATCTATTTATATGTATAATACGAGTAGTATCAATACTGGTTGAAGGAGTGATATGGGTAGTAGCGATACTGGTTGCAGGGTCTGAAGAAACAATGGTGGGGAGGGTGGGTAGTTATAAACATAAAGAATACTACAACGACATTACATATATTAAACACTTTGTCACTGGCTTGGGCCAAAGTAGCGGGTCCTTACGTAGTATTTGGCCTTTACTACGGGTTACTCACAACACTACCCGTCGGACCTTCCCAAATATTATGTATAAGGGCCTTTGTCATGGGAGGAAGCCTCAGCGGCATCGTCGCCTTGAGTGGATCGATGATGGGGCAGCTACTACTTATTCTATCAATATTTCGTTCACCCATATATATATTGTTGTCGAAGCCGCACTTACTAACTGTGGTAGTAGTGCCATACATGTTCCTTTTTTGGTTTCGAACCAAAGACCTACCAGATTATCAATCTTTGCGTCCTATCACCTCGTTGCGTGATTCGCGAATGGGTAATCTATTTCTGAATAGTTTTATCTTTCAGATTCTGAATCCGATTCTACTGCCAAGTCCTGTGCTGGCAAGATTGATTCACCTCTTTCTATTTCGTTATAGCAACAACGTAATATTTTTAATCAGTAGCTTTTTGGGTTGGTTGGTCGGTCACATACTATTCAGCTATTTATCTAGACTACTCGTAGTTCGAGTCGAGAAAGACTCACCCATACTTTATCTATTGGTGAAACGCGTCATTCATAGAACTTTTAGTATTATTCCTGTTATTAATGTAATATTCTATTTGGGCAGAGCCCCAGTATCCTTCTGGACCAGGAAATTTCAAGATGACTCTGTTGACAACGACCTGTCCTATTGGGGCATACCATTTACGGAACTATTGTGGTGGATTCTCAAGCCATGGCCTATCTCTTTCTACGACCCCTGCAGGACGAATCGGCCTCTACGATTCAAAAAAAATAGTCGATTTGACGGTATTAGTCTCGTCAAAAAAAGAGTATCAACTTATTTTTTCGATAAATGTTTAACCGATGGAAAACAAAGGTTATCCTTTACAGCGTTGCCTAGTTCGTCAATTTTTGAAAGATAATTGGAAGAGTCTTTGGAAAATTCGGATGTATCCATGAGGACTTCTCCCTCGTACCGGGACTGGATTTTAGAGAGATTCGCGAGGAATGAGGCTTTCCAAAAGGAGTTAAAGGATCGGATCGGATTGTTAGGCGCTGGGTCTACGTTTCGGAAAGCAATGGAAAAAAGAACTAGATTGACAAGTGAGAGTGGGGAAAAATTACCCAACGTATACGACCCTTTTCTAACTAAGTCCGATCGTATGAGGATCCCAACTCCACAGACATTTTTGACAGTAAATGAATTGGATGTGACGATGAGGGAGCGATCAAAATCAGTCGTAGATCAAGGATCAGTGACAACTAGAAGGGGTAGATACATCGGTAGGAACGGTTACAAGAAGCGGATCGAGTTTTGGGTTTCTGCCAAAAACAAAGGATCGGGACGTAACAACAGAACCCCTCTCCCATGGGAAACGTTACCAAGAAATGCCCAACGCATATTTCACTTTATGTTCAACAACCGATTGTTGTTCGATTTTGAAATCCAAGGCGTTTTGAAAAGAATAGAGTATTCGTCCAGGTTCGATGTGACTTGGGAACAAATAATGGATATTGAACCTACAGTTCGAGCCCTATTTCTCATTTATCTGGAAGAAGACTGCTGCAAGGTTTCCCTATCAGATATACTTTCAATAAATGGTGAGAGGCGCTTCTCCGATCCGAGGTACGAAGCACGCTCGATGTATAGGATCGATGATCTAGAGAGGAAGTTGGTTCATGATACTGAAATAATGTTTGATAATCGATTCGACGTTCCAGGCGTGGAAAGTGACGTTCGTTATAGAAAATTAAGAAATCTGGGGATTAGTATTGCGAAGACGAGGCGGAAAACAATAAAGCTAGTGAAACGATTTGCAAAAATCTCTGACTTTCGTCGGAAAGTCGCGAAAGGGTCTATGCGGTCCAGGAGACGGAAGATACTGGTTTGGAAATTGTTTCAAGAAAAAGCGCATTCACCTTTTTTCTTGAGATTAATGAAAATACCTGCCCTAACCACCGAGGGGTCGGCAAGTTCAGATTCTGAAAGAACGATCACTCGCCCGGGAGGGACGGCCGGTCCCCAATCCGAACAAGAACTAGGATTCACGAAAGGCTTAAGTGGATCAAGATCTGCCCGTTCAGCTGTAGCGGCCAGATCGGATGTGAGTCCCATTCACAGTGGAAGGGGTTTATTGTTGGTTTCACAACCGAATTTTCGAAAATATATAAAATTACCTATATCTATAGCGTTTAAAACTTTTGGCCGTAGATTGCCCCTTCAAGATTCCGAGTGGGATAAGGATTGGATGGAACGGAGAAGAGAGATTCATATTAAGTGTACGTACGATGGTGAAGAATTCTCACATAGTCGGTTTCCCGGTCGCTGGTTGAAAGAGGGCCTACAAATAAAGATTCTATATCCTTTTCAATTGAAGCCGTGGCACGCTCATGGGAAGAAGAAACGATCAACCATTCGGAAAAGGAGTATAAATAGCAAATCTAACAGGGATCAAGGATCAAGAAATAGCAGTAGGTTAGAACAAAAAAGGTCCCAATTTACTTATTTAACAGCTTGGGGATTTCAAACAGATGTACCCTTTGGAACTATTAAGAAAGATTCTTCTTTTTGGAAACCCGTTAAAAGGGAATTTATTAAGATTTGGAAAAAGAACCTCTCGCTGCGAACTAAGCAGTTATATGATTTCTATTCCAAATTCAATATAGCCACGATACCGAGACCAAATCTATTAAGGGGATTGAATCTATTCTTTGGAGTTGAAAAAGTCTCAAACGACAACGACTCTGGTTGGAACGAAATTAGCAAGAAAGAGACTCTGGCCATTAAGCATAAAGAGAGACTAGTGGAATCTGAACCGGATATTGGTGAAACAGGTAAGAATTCAATTCATATTGACAATCAATTTCAATCAATCACTGATACTCATGAGGGACCGGCGGTGAGTATTAATGCGGACAGATTCCTGGGTTCGTCAACCGGGAATTTTGGTAGAAATGAGCGGGGTGCCAAAACACTCCAGGTCGATGAATTAGTAATTGATGATAGACTGAGGGATACGAACCTTACCACTCCCCTGAAACTCGAGAGAGAAATAGTTGGTTTTAGAGGAATTACCTTGAAATTACGGATATTGGTCGCGGAAGTAACTGAAAGGTTTTTCTCGGCAGCGTCAACATTCTGTCAAAGAATCAACAGAGGTCTTGCTTATCACTCTAGTGAATTTGCCGCGTTGCGGGCGCGGCTGGTAAAAATGGGGAATTATACTATTGAAGCTTACGAGGAGACGGAACACTTAACTTTATCTGTTTCCGGAACGAAGAATGGGACGTCGCGGGCTGACAGTTTTCAATCACTATCTCAAGCTTATCTTTATGACAATACATGGAGCATGAGCATAAAGGGAAATCTAGATTTGAGTCTTGTGGTGGGTGGCACGGTGAGGAACAGTACTTGTGGAGAAAGGACCGGATACGCTGGCGACTGGGATAACAGTTCGGCTTTTTATCAACCTGGAAAATATCGGGATTCTGCAGAGGATTCTTACGATGTCCCGGGTGATGATGGTTGTTCGATAGCTAGGACGGGACTTTTAGGAATGGGTGAAAGTAATAGTGGAAAAGATAATTTCGTCGGTTGTTTCGATAAGACAGGTAACGAGATTGTACATAAGTTTATTAATGAACATATCAGGGAATCTGGAGAGGGGTGGGGGTTCCCCAGACAACTCTGTGACCTAAATGCAAGTAATTGGAATAAGTGGATAGGTTGTTTCTACAGATGCAACTTACCACTAGAGGTGTGGCGTAATATAGCACCCCATAAATGGAGAGTCGGTTTCGATAATTCCGACATATTAAAGGATATTGAGGGGAAAGTTCTGGATGAGCAGGAACGATATGTGCCTCGAGAGAAACGAGACAATTATTCCATCTATACCAAAAACCCCTTGCTTAGAGACCGAATAAGTAATCTCAATAAGCGTCGTAAATACAGTTATTCGTTACATAGTTTCATTGATTTTTTGCGAGATGCAGACACACAGAAATTTCCTATATGGCAAGATACTGTGGCGCGAGAGACTCATTCTGAGAATCGTATCAGGAAAATTAGTGGAGTAGGAGGGAGGGGTAATTTTTCTCATTCACAATTTTATGATTCAAAGGGCAATTCTAACTCGAAGTTTGATTTGGCGCTGTGGGCAGTTCCGAGTCCCACGGGAGTTAGAAACACTTCTGGAAAAAAGACAAGATTGAGAAATTATGTTTTGAAAGATAGTGATCTTAGTTACAGAACTATAAAATTACTAGATATAGATGCTAGGTTTCAAGATACAGTGAATGAGATAGACGAAATAACGTTAGATGAGAGAGAAAGTCCTTATTACATTTTTCGATGGAAATGGAAGTCCGAAGCATTAGAGGGGGAATTAGAGAGATTGAGGAACTTAACAGTCCTCATCGGGATATTGGGAAATGACCAAGATCTTACTGCGTTCTGTGTCAATATAGGTATAGATTCAGATCTATCGAATCTTTCTTTCAAAACAACTAGACTTGGTGCTTTATGTGACTTATCCATCGTTTCAGCCCATCGTTTACCGCTGGTATTTGACGATCAAATTTTGATGTACAAAATAGTTAAACCTCTACTAAAATTCAAGTATAGGTTTAGAAATAGATTCACGAGACAATTATACAGGGATATCTCTAACGGGTGTGTGTCGGGTTTATCGCTCGTAGCAATAGAAGGGAATAAAAAACAGTCTCATCTTTATAACATCGAGGATCTCCTGCTTCCGAGGCGTCGCCGGGAGCTACGGTTCCTTCGATCTCTACTAATCCTGGAATCTGCGAAGCCGGAAGAACAATACTTGGATCCCATTCCGGAAATGGGAAGGATCCACGGAAATAAGGAATCTAAGGATTTGGAGCTAAGTGAGGTCCAAAAAATTAAACGTTTTCTCTGGCCCAGCCACCGTCTAGAAGAACCAGCTTGTGTAGGTAGATTCTGTTTCAATACCACTAACGGGAGTTGATTCGCCATGCCCAAGATACGGATGTATCCTATTATTCGGAATTAGAGTAGGCGGAGGGGTATAAAGTGCGGGTTTAGGTTTGAACATTTGCTTGATTGGGATTACCAAAATACCGGTAATCCCAATCAAGTATCTGACGTATCAATTAAACGATCTCCCACTTGCAAGCCGTGATAAACATACCTGTTCGTCGAGATTCCCAAACAGTGAATATGGAATCTGTTGCAATACCACTTTTCAATTCAATTAAAAACTCTCCCCTCCCACTCAGACTTATACTACTTCAATTGGTGACTGAATCCCTTATAATCGGTTTGAGGGGGAAGAAGCAATCATAATTATTATTGTTACTACGGACAAAAAGACATCTATTGGTTCGTCCTTAATAGGTGGGGGTAGAGATACAGGATCTGCCGGTTCCCAAGTCTACTACTTGACCCACCAAGTTTCGAAGCTTACTTCTCATTTGGAATCCCACCCTAGAGACTATTCATCCCAAAGAGGTTTGTGGAAATTACTAGGCAAGCGCAAGCGTCTCTCAATCTATTTATCCGAGAAGGATCCTTCTTTGTACAATAGAGTTACAAAAGATCTAAGTATTCGAGGATTAAAGGGGCGTTGATGCAAATTTGCGCAGGGGGTTGGTTGCTACTTCGGCACATAAAAAAAAAAAAGAAATGAATGGTACAAAACGACATTTTTGTTCCATTTAGTTTACTGAAGCTAAATCTTGTGATATTTATTGGAAAGGAAGCAATTTACGGGTATGCCTCTCAAAGAAATAGATCCAGTTATAGTAAGTACGGGTCCTCATCACCCATCGATGCATGGCGTTCTTCGGCTTATCGTTACTCTAGACGGCGAGAACGTTGTTGATTGCGAACCGATATTGGGCTATTTACATAGAGGGATGGAAAAGATTGCTGAGAACCGGACGATTTTGCAATACCTTCCCTATGTAACAAGGTGGGATTACTTAGCCACCATGTTTACCGAAGCAGTGACGGTCAATGCGCCGGAAAAGTTGGCAAATATCCAAGTACCTGAAAGAGCTAGTTACATACGCGTCATCATGCTTGAATTAAGCCGAATAGCTTCCCACTTGTTGTGGCTCGGACCTTTTCTGGCGGATGTCGGTGCACAGACTCCCTTTTTTTACGTATTCCGAGAAAGAGAAATGATTTATGATTCATTTGAAGCTGCTACGGGTATGCGAATGACGCATAATTATTTTCGCATCGGGGGAGTCGCTGCGGATCTGCCGTACGGATGGGTAGACAAATGTCTAGACTTCTGTCACTATTGTCTCCCGAAGATTCAGGAATATGAGCGACTAATCACAAAGAATCCTATTTTTTTGAAACGGGTAAGGGGGGTCGGTTTCGTTAGTCGGGAAGAAGCTATCAATTGGGGCTTATCGGGACCCGTGTTACGAGCCTCAGGGGTTCAATGGGATCTCCGCAAAATTGATCATTATGAATGTTACGATAACTCGGATTGGCAGATCCAATGGCAAACAGAGGGAGATTCGCTGGCCCGTTATTTGGTACGAATTAGAGAAATGAAAGAGTCTATAAAGATTATTCAACAAGCATTGAAGCTCCTTCCAGGCGGTCCGTACGAGAATTTGGAAGGTCGACGCTTCGGTCAGCAACAAGGAGAAGTAGAATGGAATAATTTCGATTATCAATTCGTTGGCAAGAAATCTTCTCCCACTCTTAGGTCACCCAAGCAGGAACATTATGTAAGAGTGGAAGCTCCCAAAGGAGAATTAGGAGTATTTTTGATTGGGGATGATAGTGTTTTCCCTCGGAGATGGAAGATTCGTCCACCTGGTTTTACAAATTTACAGATTCTTTCTCAATTGGTAAAAGGAATGAAGCTGGCAGATATTATGACAATATTAGGCAGTATAGACATTATTATGGGAGAGGTCGATCGTTGAAACGGTAACTGGTATCGAAACTTACGGAAAACAGGTGGTTCACTCGTTTGATGGATCAGTAGTCGTAAAAAATTCTTTCGAATCAATTTGGATCCTAGCCTCTGTTCTTGTCTTAGTCGTAGGAGTTACAACAGGAGTATTAGTCACCGCATGGCTCGAGTGAAAGGTGTCCGCGGGGGTGCAGCAGCGTATCGGACCGGAATACGCGGGTCCGTTGGGAATTATCCAATCTCTAGCAGATGGAATCAAGCTTATTTTAAAGGAAGACATTGTTCCAGCCAGGGGCGACACCTGGTTATTCAATGTTGGACCAGCCGTGGTAGTCACACCAGTTTTCATAAGTCACTTGGTAATACCTTTTGGTCAACATATTATTTTATCTGATCCGAGTATAGGTGCTTCTTTTCGGATCGCTATCCCAAGCATCGTTCCCCTAGGTCTCCTCATGGCGGGGTATGGCTCAAACAATAAATATTCTTTTTTTGGTGGTCTTAGAGCCGCTGCCCAATCTATCAGTTACGAAATACCCTTGGCTTTATGCATCTTGTCCATATCCCTACGTGCGATTCGTCGAGTAGGAATAGGAGGTAGATACTTTGCAAAAAGAAAAATCTTCGTTGATTAATAAACCAAATAGTCATTTGGGTGAGATCGAACAGCGTTTCGCAGTTATTGAGTCGAGTCCCATTCCCCATGTACGGGTGTAAAAGCATATCCCAGCGGTAGACACTGCTTCGCCCCGGGCCTAGGGTTAGTCACCGAGGCTTGAAGCGGGAACAAGGAATAATCAAGTTTATTTCTCTTTCAGGATTAAGCAAGAGTGGATGGTCAGGAACACTAATATACGCAAGAGGCTTGTAAGAAACATTGGAGGGAATGGGAGATTGGGAAGCGGGGACGAGTAGAGTTTAAAACTAGTCAAATCTCTTTCTCTATTTATTCCTTTACCGGATTAGAGAGACTCAGCTTTGGTAGGGGCGACTGAGTGGTACATCTAGAAAATTTCAGTTTCGAGTATATTCCTATCCACCTCAATCATGATTGTTTGGAACGAAGTAACCCTTGCAGCAGTTTCCCGATTCTAGTAGTGAAAAAGACTAATTGGATTAACGCCACCAATCATCTGTTTGTGAAATTGCAGGTTGCTAAAACGGGGAGATTGCTAAGAGAATCGTTCCAAGATTTATCTTCTCAGATGCAAGTAAAATCTGTCTGGAAGGAGATGTATAGTAAGCTTAAAAAGCTTCACGGAACGAATTAATCCATATTGAAAAAGGACTGAGAAGGTTGAGATGGATTCGGAAGCAATCACTTCTTGTGGCAGACGGAACCTCATTGGTTAAGATTGGGGATCTCCATATCACGGTATCGTAGATGTGGCCATAAAGTATTGGCCCTTCTCTGTGGAATCGATGGGGAGCCGTATGAAGCCCCAACTTCATGTACGGTTCTGAATTAGAGGCGGCAACGAGAATCGTACCGTCGACTATCCTTATCCGGTAGCTTGAGCACAGTTGATATAGTTGAGGCGCAATCTAGATATGGTTCTTTGGGGTGGAACTCGTGGCGTCAACCCATAGGTTTCATAGCGTTCTTCATCTCGTCACTGGCAGAATGTGAAAGATTACCGTTCGACCTACCGGAAGCGGAGGAAGAGCTAGTAGCGGGTTATCAAACCGAATATTCGGGAATAAAATTTGGTTTATTTTATGTTGGTTCTTACCCGAACTCATTGGTCTCTCCATCATTTGTAACGGTTCCTTATTCGGGTGGATGGGATTCATCAATTCCTTTTTTTACGAAGCTTGGACAAAACCCCCTCTCTTGGGATCCTAGCGGTGAATCCTTCGATTTATTGGGAATAGTGATAGATATAATTACTACATCATCCAAATCTTATTTATTTTTATCCATCTCCATTTTGACAAGACGGACCTTGCCCAGAGTGAGAATAGATCAACTATTGGATCTCGGACGGAAATTTCTTTTGCCCATCGCTCCGGGAAATCTGTTGCTGACAGCTCCGTTTCAACTCTTGTTACTTAAATAGTATATGCCTCTCCCTATTCCAATGTTACTTCAAGTCAAATTCATTTAATATATGTCCATTTTTAGAGAGAGAAATATAGATTTCTCTATTTATAAGAAAATATTAGATTAGGGTTATCTATCATATGTTTCCCACACTAGCTAAGTTTCAGAATTATGGGCAACAAGCCATAGAAGCTGCAAAATACATTGGTCAAGGTTTTGCGGTCACTTTAGATCATTCGAATCGTTCACCCATAACTGTCCAATATCCGTATGAAAAAACTGTATCATCCGAACGATTTCGCGGACGCATCCATTTTGAATTTGACAAATGCATCGCTTGTGAAGTATGCGTCCGGGTGTGTCCGATCAATCTGCCTGTCGTTGATCGGAGGTTGATAAGAAGCATTAGAAAGAAACAATTGAAGAGTTATAGCACTGATTTCGGAGTTTGCATCTTCTGTGGAAACTGCGTCGAATACTGCCCGACCAATTGTCTGTCAATGACTGAGGAATATGAACCTTCAAGTTACGATCGTCATGAATTGAATTATGACCAAATGGCTTTGGGGCGTCCACCCCTTTCCATCTCCCAAGATTCCTCAATCCAAGCAATTTCAGCGAGTTACCTATCCAAAAAAATTATGAAAAACTATTTTGATAATCGAACCATCACTCGTAGTACCAATTAAATGCTTCAAGAAATGGATCGACTTATGGGAAAGAGATGGGTAAAAAAGAGAGAGAGAGAGGAACAAAGTGGGGGTGATAGAAAGAAATTGGAGTGATTGCGTATAATGGATTTACCTGAATCAATTCATGAATCTGTTTTGACATTAATAGAACTAGGTATTCCATCAGGAAGTTTGGGAGTAGTATCACTTGCTAATGTGGTTCATTCTGCCCCTCTTTCAGGGCCGGCTTTCACCCGTATATCCCTATCATATCTCGTATTGAACGCTGATTCCGTAGCTGCCGCGCAATTGCTCGTTTATGTAGGAGCTATAAATGTTTCAATTGTGTCTGCCGTAATGGTTACTGATGAACCGACGAGTTCCAATTCACCCACTAATTGGAGTACGGGATATTTCATTACTTTGGGGGCTTGTACAGGTCTTTTTTCACTATCAACCATTATGATTCATAATACAAAACGGTCTAATATACATTTCATTAATCAATCGAAGATTCTTGTGGGAGAGACCCCGGAAAGTAACGTTCAACAACTTGGATATCAATTATTAACCACTTTTTTAGTTCCGTTTGAACTTCCTTCCATACTTCTTTTAGTTGCTCTGGTAGGAGCAATTACCATGGCCCGCAACGAAGAAACTACAATGGATGAAGGGTCTGTTTCATCATCTCGGGATAATTCTCCATTCTTCTGATCAACCTCAGCCTTACCGAAACAGAAGGGTTAGAGGAAAAATCTGTGTAAAAATTGACCTATCAAGTTTTCTAGAGAGGAGGTTAATATATCACGCTTGAGCACGGACTAGTGTTAGGTGCTTATCTCTATTGTGTTGGTTTCTTCGGATCAATTACGAGTCGAAATACGGTTAGGGCACTCACGCGTCTTGAGTCAATTTTTAATGCAGTTAATATTAATTTTGCAACATTTTCCAATTTTTTAGACAATCAGCGAGCGGGGGGGGAAATATTTTGTTTATTCATAATAGCCGTTGCGGCTGCTGAAGCCGCTATCGGATTAGCCCTCGCTCTTGTTATTCAGCGAAACAGAAAATCGACTCGTATCGATCAATTTGATCTGTTAAAATGGTAATTGATCGATAAATACAGCGTTTCTATAAACCCAATCAATTTGGTGTTCAATTGAATAACGGGTATCGCTACCGATCGAATCGCGTCACTGCCCCCCCCCCCTCTCTGAGAACCAACTTGTTTTTCCCTTCCCAGACTTCTATTTCTTTCCCTTCTTCTTTCATTACCTCATTATTTGATGAATAGAGAAGAGATTCTACAAGCATTAGATCCGACGGGTAGACCACGTAAAGGCACTAAGAGTAGTAGCGTGAGGGGTGGGGAGAAAGAAGCGTATCCTAACCATTTAAATAAGGGAATATTTTTGGTATATCAATCTGATAGGAGTAAATAGACTCAATGGCACACTCAGTGAAAATCTATGATACATGTATCGGTTGTACTCAATGCGTAAGGGCATGTCCCACAGATGTATTGGAAATGATACCCTGGGATGGGTGTAAAGCTAATCAAATAGCTCCTGCTCCTAGAACAGAAGATTGTGTAGGTTGTAAGAGATGTGAATCCGCTCGTCCAACAGATTTTTCGAGTGTACGCGTCTACCCGGGAGCCGAAACCACTCGCAGTATGGGTCTAGCCTATTGATTGGCTGGTAGGCGTAGAAAAACGGAAAATTAGTAAAAATCAATTTTCACTTTATTTCGACCCATACTCGAAGCTTCGTAATGGAGAAATCTGGGTATGGGTCGGAAAATTCAGTTCACACAATCATTCCTATCAAAAACTCTTTCCTATCCATGATGAGTAACGCACCTCGGCTAACGATAATCGTTCTATTTCCAATTTTTGCGAGTCTGCTGCTTCCGATGCTTCCTCGTGATGGAAATAGAATCATTCGATGGTATACCCCGGGCATCCGTATACTAGAATTCCTATTAATTATTCATATCTTTCATTGTCACTTCCGAATCGATTACCGATCCATCCAATTGATAGAGAACTTTAACTGGATAAACTCTATTAATTTTCACTGGGGCTTAGGCATCGACGGACTTTCCATGGGTCTTGTTCTACTAACAGGTTTTGTTACTACTTCAGCGACTTCAGCGGCTTGGCCGATCACACGTAATACACGGCTATTCTATTTTTTAATGCTAGTTATGTATAGCGGCCAAATCGGATTATTTGCTTCTCGAGACATTTCGCTTTTCTTTTTCATGCGGGAGCTGGAACTAATTCCAATCTATTTGCTTCTACGCCTGTGGGGCGGAAAAAAACGTCTATACTCAGCCACGAAATTTGTTCTATACACAGCCGGTGGTTCCATTTCTCTCTTAGTAGCAGCTCCAACTATGAGTTTCTACGGAACCGAAGTACCCTCTTTCGATATTGGAGACTTGATGAACAAGTCGTACCCCATATCATTGGAAGTACTTATCTACTTGGGGTTTTTAATCGCCTATGCTGTGAAATTACCAATCTTTCCCTTCCATACTTGGTTGCCAGACACTCATGGAGAGGCACATTACAGCACGTGTATGCTACTAGCTGGGGTATTGCTAAAAATGGGAGGATACGGATTGATCCGAATAAATTTGGAGTTATTGACCCACGCCCATTCTATATTCGGATCATGGTTGGTGCTGTTCGGAGCAACCCAGATTGTATATGCCTCTATGATTCCTCTGAGTCAGCGCAACCCTAAGAGAAGAGTAGCCTATTCCTCAATTTCTCACATGGGTTTTACAACCATCGGAATTGGTTCCTCGACAGATACGGGTATTAATGGGGCTATATTACAAATGATTTCCCATGGCTTAACAGGTGCAGCTCCGTCTTTCCTCGCGGGTACTTGTTACGATAGAACCCGTACCCTTTCTCTCGATCAACTGGGAGGAATAGCAATTCCAATGCCTAGATTATTTACCATGTTTAGTATTTTCTCACTGGCATCTCTCGCACTACCGGGGATGAGTGGGTTTGCCTCAGAATTATTGGTATTCCCAGGAGTCGTTACTAATAAACAATACTCGTCTCTATTTAAAGTAGGGATTACGGTAGTAGAAGCAATTGGTACAATATTAACTCCCATCTATTTGTTATCTATGTTACGTCGAATATTTTATGGGTACAGACTGTCCAACCAAGTAAATCCGTATCTTATTGATTTTGGTCCGAGAGAACCGTCTATTTCGATTTGTTTTTTCCTACCGATACTAGGTATCGGCCTATACCCAAATATGATTCTGCCTCTATGGAATAGTAAAGTACTCTCGATCTTGTTTTCATACCCGCTTATGGGATAAGGAAAAAAACCGAGAAGTAACCGTACTTTAAAATACTAAATTAGACTCTTCTCTTCCAAGTGCTAGCGAAATGTCAAAATCCGTTTCATCCTCAATCCTTATTGAGTGGAAGGAGCTGCCGGTTCCAGTAACGCCGTTTCGGGAATATCCGTATAGTAACGGTGCCTCACGAATATCCATATGGGGAACCGATAGTACGAATTACCATAAATGGAGAAACAGAAACAAACAGATAAGTAGATACAAATTAATCTATTACTTGTTTGTTTCTGCTCATCCCCCTTTCTAGTCATTATTCGAGTTACAAATCGAATTTGGTTGCACAATAATTCTGAAGACCCGATAGAATGGTAAAATGCCTCGTTTTATTAGTATCATTTTTTTTATCAAATCCCACTTTCCTTGTTCTCAGATTAACCACCCATAGTTGTGCAATCCGATTCCCGATGGATTGACTCCCGAAAAACGAATCCAAACCAGAGAGAATCCCGTGGATGCCACCGCGGCAGGCCCCTCTCCCCCCCAACTCTTAGTTACCTTGGTATGAAGATAAATAGCATATATTAGCCAAGTCACTAATGCCCGAGTTTCTTTCGGATCCCAGCTCCAGTAAGATCCCCATGCTTCATTAGCCCGCGCCGCTCCGGAAAGAATACCAATAGTTAGAAAGGGAAACCCTAGGCTTATGACTTGATAACTCCATTGATCCAATTGATTAATCAATTGGCACTTCCGTAAATTCAGGGATAACAAATAGAAAGGATTCTCCGCGTCAGTTTGTTTCTGATTGTTAAAATAACCACTCGTGTTCAAGAAGAGGGTGCACGATTGGTGGTTCGGTTCATGGTTCAAGTTGAAAATAGAAGATCTATTCTTTTTATCAAAAGAAATAATCGATAAAGATATTGCTGATAGGGACCCACATAGCAGGGTTGCATAGCTCAGTAGCGTCATACTTACATGCATCGTTGACCAATGAGACTGCAAAGCGGGTACTAGCGGCGTGGATTGTTGCATCCCTTCGGGAAGACCTGAGGTGGCAAAGGCATGAGTCGGCATAGCACCTGGTGCCGTGACTGCACCTGACCGCTCGTTCTGATTTCTAACTATCAGGATTATGTACGATAGGGAGAAGCTCCATGAAAGGAACATGGATGATTCGTATAGATTGCTCGGCGGCAAATGTTTGGTTTGGACCCAACGAATTATCATAAAGCCTGTTGTGCGAATAAAAGCAATTATCATACCTTTTCTGCTCAAACTATTCAATCTCCGAGGCCTATAAGCCAGATCGGTCCGATGCGGCGGAGTAACAAGAAAAAGCATAAGAAAGGGAATGTGAACAAATGTGCGCTCTGTATCAGTGTACGTCGTAATGAAAAAGAACCAGTGAATTAATTCAGATTTGATTTGATCAATATCAAATTGATTAGTATTAAGCAGCTTATACCACCTATTTCTCATTCGAGAAAGGGAAGAAGAGAAAATCATAGCTTTATCATGCAGAGTTGGAGAAAACAAGGAATAGAGCCTGATTTTCATGGAATTAAATAATTTCATTGAATTTCTACCAGATTCACTTTTTCCTTCTTCGTGGGTTGGACTGGAATGCCGCTACTCGGATTCGAACCGAGATGCTCTAGCACTGCTTCCTAAGAGCAGCGTGTCTACCTGTTTCACCATAGCGGCCCGTCGCTCACCCAGATTCAGTTTATCATAGTCTCGGATAATAGGTCAATATTTCATTTTTAATGAAGTGGAAGGATACGTGTGAAAATAGATAGTGGGGATGGAAAGAAAAAAAAAAAAAAAAGAAATTTCTTAATGTGAGGCTAAATCCGTATCGATATTTGATGCTATACTCCGTATGGGGGTAACGGAATATAGCGCAGTTTGGTAGCGCGCCATCTTGGGGTGATGGAGGTCACAGGTTCAAATCCTGCTATTCCGAGTAGGAAGAAGCATCAAATAATAGTGATATGGCCAATCCCAAATATTAGATGGGAGACTCTCGTTTAAGTAATTCACAACATGAAATTTACTTACACGTATAAAGAGCTTTCCTATCTTGAAGTACAACGGAAAGAAATATTAATTTCTATCTCAGACGTGCTATCGAGACACCTATAACCCTTCTCCCTACCGCTTTGATTCGTCAGTGGGAAATCTCTGTCTATCAACGTGAAGCATCGTTGGTTCAGGTGGATAAAGATGTCTGGTATTGTGTGACTTTGCATTATGTCTCAATCAATGATATATGAAACGTGTCGCTTGTCAGTCAAATCTATTTCTGTGACGAATGTGACCGAATCCCCCAATTATGCTTGCTGGAACAGCGAAATGAGCGACATATATATATATATACATTTTTTCTTTGGCAAGAACTAAGTCTAGGTGACCTGTTGGCCTGGACACATTGCTCATCGTTATAATTCCTCTCACTTCAAAAGATTTCTCTATTTCAATCAGTTACTTTTGTAGTCTCCGTGGAAATAAGAGAAAATAGTATTAATTTGTTCCAGAAACCTTTTCGTTTGTTATATAAAGAAAACTTTTTGAACGACCAGTCAAAACGGATTGGGCCGAGGAAAAAGCTTTTGATGCTACTTTCACCGTTTTGGCCCTCCATACATGGTTACGAATTCTTTTCTTTGACCCGGAGGTACGTTTCTTTGGAACTGCCATAAGGAGATATACCTCTTAAAGTCTATGATTGAATCGATAAGGTTAACTATATTGATACGTATCAATAGAATAGATATAATGAAGGAAAGGAATAAATGAATGATGCAAGTGGGGGGGAGGTAGAGAAATCAATAGACTTGCGTTTTCATTACATCAATTTCCTAAGTAACTAGTTATTGATACAAGAAATCAGTTAGCAATCATTTGATTCTTTGCCGTTGAAATAGATAGAATCGACCACGAATCGGACCAAATTTTCTCTGTATCCGACTTTTCTTCATGTTTTCTTCTTAGAATGGATCTTCTGTATCACTGTTTTAGTTCCGAAACAAGGGTGTGGGATTCTTCCCCTAACAGTTGCATCACTCAACCACGGATGTCCAATACTGATTTCGGATCCGCGGCGAATAAGTGAGACTCGATATATCGATACTTTTGTATCGGACCCTGATACGTCTTTGAGTGGCGCGAAGCGACGAACGTCATAGAATCTTCCCGGTTCCACTCGGAGCTGTTTCCCACCGATGTCAATTATTGCATATCTATTCATTGCGATTTTTTATACTGAAAGGGTTTGTGGAATCAATAGTCAATCGTTTTGGGATCGAAAACTGTAATTTACATAAGTATCTCCAACGTATTTAAATCTTGTCAAGTTTTGTTGCAAAGATCAAATTGGTATGGAAGACAAATAACTTATTCATTCTAGTGACATACCAATCATTCATTCATGTACATTCCACTCCTTATCATTCCCACTTTTTTTTTTACATGTAAAAAAAAAAAAAGAATTGAAAACAACAGAATTAATCCGAATTTAATATGTTCGTGGAATCTCCATACGAATATGCCTGGGTCGTTCCTTCGTGTCCATTGGTAGCTTCCGGTTCAACCGGATTAGTATCGTTCTTCCTCCCAAAAGCTACGAAAGGTCTTCGTCGCTCATGTGCCGCGCTCAGTGTTCCCTCACTAACTGTTGCTACGTTTATTTCCTCCATTTCATTCTGGCAACAAAATGCTGGTCACTCCACTCAGCAGTATTTGTGGCCGTGGATCTTAACAAATGATATCTCCCTGAAAATAGGTTTCTTGATCGATCCACCCACTCTTATCATGTCAATATTAGTCACTACTGTAGGTACCTCAGTCACGATTTACAGTGATAGTTATACGTGTCACGACTAAGGATACGCGAGGTTTTTCACTTATTTGGGTCTATTCACCGCGTCAATGCTAGGATCAGTCTTCAGTCCCAACTTGATACAGATTTATGTGTTCCGGGAATTAGTGGGGATGTGTTCCTACTTGTTAATAGGTTTTTGGTTCGCGCGACCGAGTGCCGCCAATGCCTGTCAAAAAGCCTTTGTGACCAATCGTATAGGAGATTTTGGATTGTTGTTGGGTATATCAGGTATCTATTGGATAACCGGCAGCTTCGAGATTTGCGAATTGTGCGACTGATTCATTGGGTTAACTAGCAGCGGTAGTGTCAACCCCATCCTCGCTAATATAATTGCTCTTCTACCATTTTCAGGTCCGGTGGCTAAGTCTGCGCAATTCCCACTCCACATATGGTTGCCAGATGCAACGGAAGGACCCACCCCTATATCGGCTCTCATACACGCCGCTACTATGGTAGCTGCTGGAATCTATTTTGTAGCTCGAATCCTCAACCTCATTGAAGTATTACCCCTGAGTATGGGTGTTATTTCTTGGGTAGGTGGAACGACGGCCCTATTGGGGGCGACATTAGCCCTCGCTCAGAGGGATCTCAAGAGGGGTTTAGCTCATTCTACTATGTCTCAGTTGGGATATACGGTGCTAGCTTTGGGCATTGGTGCTTATCGATCTGCTTCGTTCCATCCCATCACACACGCTTATTCTAAAGCCTCATCATTTCTCGGATCCGGTTCAGTAATTCATTCGATGGAAAAAGTGGTTGGATACTCTCCCATTAAGAGTTAGGATATGCCTCTCACGGGTGGTTCGCGGAAGCGTATGCCAATTACCGGAACTACTTCTTTTTCAGGTACACTTTCTCCATGTGGTATACCACCACTAGCTTGTTTCTGGTCCAAAGATGAAATTACTGCAGAGAGTCGGCTATGTTCCTCTTCCCTTGGGTGGGTAGCTTCCATCACAGCCGGTTTCACTGCGTCTTATATGTTTCGTATCTACCTCCTCACATTCGAGGGAAATTTTCGTGCCAATCGTATGAGTCACACCGATTTTGGTACTTCGCGTTTACCCGGTAGCAGTATTAGTTTATGGGGGGAGACCCAAACAGAATCAGCTATTGAAGAAACTATTGACGCTCCCCTATCCGCACAAAAAGTGGAGGTCGCAGAGACTGTTTCAATCGCGTATTTTGCCGAGGAGAATCCGGCTCATGGAAACATAGTTCGAACAGATGCCTACGACTCACCACACCCCGAAGAATCAGATTTTGCTATGCCACCGCCTCTAATAGTCCTGTTAATACCCACTTCATTGGCTGGGTTGATAGGAGCCAATTTTGTTCAAAAAGAAACTGGTCTCGATTCATTGTCCGAATGGTCGATTCCCCTCATTGTTCCTGATAAGTATCATGGGAATTTGATAGAACTCTTGATAGATTCAATCGGTTCGGTCAGTTTATCTGTCTTAGGAATATCCATTTCTTACGTAATTTACGGACCGAACAACTTTTGTGAGTTAAAAAAGCATAGGCATTTTAAAAATAGTAAACTTCTAGATGAAAATCTACTGAGTTCATTCGGACATTTCATTCAAAATTGGTCACTAAATCGAGGTTACATCGATTATTACTACAACGTTTACCTCGTAAAAACTATGGTCTTTCTGAGTAAGTCAGTCTTGTTTTTTGACCAATGGATAATTGATGGAATCATCAACGGAACTGGCGTTTCGAGCCCCTTCGGCGGAGAGGCCGCAAGATACGGTGGGAGTGGCAGAATATCTTATTATTCATTTGGATCAATTACTGGAATTGCTCCACCACCACTAACTGCTCTCGCTTTTCCGGCTACTTAAAAATCACAAAGCTCCAATTCGTGTTCATTTCTCCCGACTACTCCTCATCTTCCCCATCCCTATCTCTCTCCCTTTCCCTCTCTTTATTCTCCCTATTACTATTCAAATACATTCCTTCTACTTCTATGAGGTAGAAGAATCCTGTGGCTATTCTACTATGCTTCTCGGAAGGGGGGGAATAGAAACTAGTGATTGGTGATTGATCGATACAGATCATGGGGGGGGGGGCAATCAATCATGGCCAAAATCAACCACACCAGCCCCCCCCCCCCCCCCCCCCCCCCATGATTCGGGGGCTCTATTCAAATAGGATTGCTATCGCTGCCGCTGCTTCCTATAATAGGAGTTAGGGTGTATGCAAAGTTTCCGAAATGTCGGAGGAAGCTTAACGTCTTGCAGATTCAGGGGCGGCTCAGGGAATAAGAGTCTTTGAATGTGTATGAGACTGAATCCCCTACCATTTTCCCCGGTAGCTCAACGGTAGAGCGGTCGGCTGTTAACCGATTGGTCGTAGGTTCAAATCCCACCCGGGGAGATTCATCTATTTCCGGTGGAATGAAAGATGGTTTAGATGATGGGGATGATGACGCTTCCTTCCAATAAGAGAACTTGATTCACGCTAAAAGAGGGGAAGGTACATTCCCATAATATCCTTAAAAATTTGCATTATCTACATCAGAAACTCCCAGTGATAGGATAGTTGTCTCTCACCCATATGCTAAATCAAATCACGTTGGACTATAGCCCATCAACCAGTGAAGGATTCAATATCATGTTTATTTCAAGCTCCAATAATTGATGAAAGAATCCATACGTCCCCCTCTTTTGGACAATTCTAAGGACCCTATTTAAGATTTAAGCGTCGCTTCTTCGAGAATCCCCACTCCACTCCGGTGTACTGAATGATTGGGATAAGCAAATCAATCAGTCACCTCGAGAGTGAATCCATAGTTTTATCAAGGATCTATTCCGAGCAGGATATTGAAAAGTTGCTTCCCTATAAACAGCTTCCCGTACCCCCTATATAAAGAATTATTCCCCTTCCTTTTCCTTGATTTTAAATACTTTTTTTTTAGACCCATATAGAATAGTAAATCATCTAGAATTCTTTAATCATTTTAAATTCCACGAGCAGAATCTTGTTGTATCGGTAAAAGGAAAAGATAGATCTTCCTTCTACCGATTCGACTTTTAAATACCTCTATATTGCTAGAGATCTAGACTGAATGAAGAGTATTCGAGATTTTCTCATATGATATTGAACTTTCATGAAAAAATTGTTTCGTTATTTGATCCAGTGACGTCCCATCAAACCGGAACGGATTGAATAGATATTGATAAGTTTCAAGCAACATATTATAGATAAGAAAATCCTTAAATGGGGAACGGTTCCGCCCCATCCATCTATTTCTATGAACCAGAAGCCTAAAACGAATAAATCGCTCTTGCAAATCTTCTATTACAATGCTTTGATACAAGTGAATGGGAACAAATATCTGTGGATATTGCAGATGTATATGCATAAACTAAGTTTCTTTGACGTATTCGGAATGTCGCTCCTCATCCAAAGGAAAATTATTCCACCGCTTAATAGATGATTCAGCTATCGATTTCGGATCATATCCACGATAGAGAAAGAAATTCTTAATCTTTTCATTCGAAAAATGTTTTTCGCGCTCCCTTCTCATACCGTGAGTGACGTAAAGCCTCCGCACCAGTTCTTGCTTCGCCAATAAACTACGACGCGAGGAAGGAATGTTAGGATCCGGCTGGAACAGAAGCATAGGGTCCCAGATGAAGCGCCCCCCTAAGAATCGAGTCGGTTCATCGGATTGATTACATTGTGTTTCGTATTGATTAGACGAGTCGGAGATTCCCAATTCGAGAAATTGCTCACGTAACGAGATATTATCTAATCGGTCTTCCAATCTTTTAATATATCTTTGTCTCAACTTACCTAAAGCTCTCTTATAACTGAAAAGATATCCTTTTTTCTCATACGATCTATTTTCACTATACTTAATCTTATTCAATTCAAAATCCCGTTGGGGTATTTGATTTTGATTCTGGTAAAGGAGGATTAGATTATACAAATTATTGAATTCGGATAATACTCCTATCGATTCATAAGTACCACTTCGCATGAAACTGAGACGCCAAGCCTTAGGGGACCAAGTAATCTCACGCGATACTTCCGTCGGAATTAGGTCTATTTCAGGTGACTGTTTCATTTCGAAGTCGGTTAGACTATTAAACACCCCTTTTCTCGTAGATTTGGAAGAACGACTGGTATAGGTCATACCTGAACAGTGCCTGGGGTCAGTAGGAGAAGGAAAAGAAAGACTATTATTGGATTGACTTCTGCTTCTACAGATTTCTGAACATGAGAAATCCTTCGAAAGGTTTTCTAGAACACCACAAGCTAGGTTAAAGTCATTCTCTACAAGTTTATCAATAACAATGAAATTTTCTTTCTTTCTCATATCCATTTTGAACGAATCGCGAGCCGCTAGTCCAGCCAGTAGCCCTAGGATATGCGGAAATAGAGTGAATTCCTTAATCGTTGACTCGGTTATTGAAGGTTCCACATACCAGTTAGACAAATGATAAAATCGCCTCTTTGACACATTACTACCAATAAGTAGAATAGTTGTGGGATAAGTATCTATCAAACTATTCTTTAGAATAGCTTCTCCTATCCTGTGAGAAGAGATTTCGTATTCAGAACTGGATTCGATTCCATTGCCCATATAAGTAACAATTGAATGCTGTCTATGTGAAGCTAATCCAATTGCATCACTACATACAATCTTTTTCCTTTTGGAAGTACCGATTAATAACGCTTCATTAGCAGAAAAGAATAAATCTCGTTTGCTATAACCCGTAGTTCCAGACCCAGTACCTTCAAGAAGAGGCGGATTAGCCTCTATTTTGAAGCCTTTGATACGTAAGAGAATTGACAATTCTTTCTGACGTTGACACCTGTTGGACTTTCGAAAATTTATCAATTAGTTTAACCGGTTCGGAGCTATTGGAGCTGGATCTACCCTTGCAGGTACATGAGTCGAAGCAATAACGATATTCTTACGAATGCGGGAATTACTGCGCCCATTACCAATACTCCTCAATATTGGGCAAAGTAAGAATCTGGGATCGGCTTCTAGTCTATGATACGAACGATGAACATTCAATTCATGAATATCTTGAATCCATATTGTACAGGGAGACACCTCTCTCGCTATTGCAAAAACGAAATTCAATCGGTGTACGCTCTCTTTCGAGATAAAATTTCCATGTACATTATTGAAATATGATCGATTGTATAGCAGCTTCCTTAGTGGTAGCCTCATCAACGGAAAGTAGGAATTGGATGCTACATCCCTAATAACGGAAGATCGTCCAGTTTCTATGGGTCCTACTACCGGAATTCCTTTAGATGGTAACAATCCTGATTAGAGCGAGATAGGTATGTCATGACATGGCGTATTTAGAACGCCTCTTCGTCTCGTCGTTGCTGAAAATAGAATATTTCTCTCGGGGGCGGAAAGAGCCCACTTCTCCGCAGGATCCGACTTACGGATCTTGTAACTCAATAGATCATTTTGACGGAATTGAAGTAGGTATGCCAAAACATTAGATCTTTCTTGTGGGGAAGGTTCATGATCAGTCTCATTGCTCGATGAATCAGAATTGGAATTCAATTTCGACTCATACTTGGAAATAATTTTATTCGTTACTAGATATTGAGTCAATAGTTCTTTCTTACTATTAAGGGTATCGGAGCTTACCCTACAAAGTATCCATGAATCTAGTTCGTTTTTCACGAAGGAGAAAAAGATTATATTATTTATATAATTCAAGAATCTCTTCAAAGAATGGATTAGTAGATCTTTCGTTTACATTTACCTTGTCGAAGGGGAATACATTACCTTTTTCAGATAGGATCCACGCATTGGGTCTATTAAATATCCAATAGTATCGAAACGTTTCCATGAATGAAGGGAATTAGAACCCGAAACGGCAGACAAATGATGCTTGGAGAATGCAAGAACGAATAGTATTGAGAGAATAAGGTAAGATAAGATAGACTTATTGGAAAATTGAGATACTGACCATCCTGAATGTGACATCTTTGTTTCATTAGTAATTTCTTTGAAAAGAATGAGATCTATCTTGGATAATATGGTATTGATAGAATCATTTTTGAGTCTCAATCCTGGGATTTGTAATAAATAAGCTTTGGCACCATCTATATCCTCAGCAATTCCTTTATAAATTCTAGGGAGATTATGATTCGAGTCATCACTTATTTTAAGTACTATTTCTGGATATGCTTCTCTAATCGGATCGTAAAAGTATCTCCACCGGTTAGGGGTAAAAAACCAAGGTATATACTCTCTGAATAGGCTCCATTTTTCACAGATATTGTCTTTCCAAAAGATCCAAGAGATCTTATATTTGTTCAAATCTTTTGATAATTCATTGATATTGATGAAATGGGATGGACGGATAGGTTCTTTCCAGATATATGGATCTGCAAACTTCGTATCTTCGCGCGGAACCTCTTTCCCAATCAATCCTGTTAGAGATCCTGATGTTACATCGCTGCGTAATGAGAATCTTAGCGACCAGTAAAGCGTTTCCAATTCTTCTGGTTCCCAGAAAGACCCGATAGATGAATCATTTTGATAGAATCGATTCTTGGTGGAAACATTCCCCGAGTCTGATCTATCTTCAATAGACTTCTCTGAATTGACTTGATCCAATCCCAGATTCTTGGGACGGGGTCGGGGCCGCCGATCCGCCAATGGATTAGATTTTATCAACGTTTTTTCCAAATAATTCTCATCGCTACTGCACGAAGATAGAAACGAATCTCTCGTTTCAAGAGGGGATGATTTCAACTTCGACAGTAATCTTTTCAGATCCGAAATAGACTTAAAAAGTCTATCTGAATGAGTGAATAGTAATGTCGCAGATTCATGCAGATTAGACGGAATAGGTTGAACTGTTGTGAGTACATGATCAACAGTTTCCCCTTCTGTTCGTTTCGATGAATTGGGTGATAATGAATCTGACAGTTGGGACTGAATAGATGAGATAATATTAGATGAGATTACTTCATTATCGGAGCCCACATAGAAATTCTCTAAGACGTTGGAATAACTACTGCTACATCTCCCAATAAGGAAATCCCTTTTGATTCTCGGAATGAAATAGCTTCTAGCACAGCTCAATACAGGTAGATTAGAGTGGTCCAGAAAATTTAGTGTATTCACCCCATCGGAAATGTATCTTGAAATACTCTCACCAATATCTCTATTTGAACCTCTCCCACGACTCGAATTACCTAGAAACAGATTCCAACTCTGCCTCCCCGTAGTGGAAAGAGCATCATTTGAGAATCCTGTTCGGATAGATTCGATGCGGGGTGATCCAACAAGAGGCGGATTCACTGCGGGTTCTAGTGAGATTGAAGAGCCTATCGATTTTTTATCCATTAACAATCTGGACTCAATGAATAAAATCTTTTTCCTCTCGAGAATTTTTGTGAGGAAAGATATCTGTTCGTCAATGTCAATATCGAGTAAACTCGATAAGGGATCAAGCATCGAAAGATCTATATCGTTCAATTTCTCGATGCAATAATCAATCGTATCTATCAGAACTTCTTGGCGAGTAACCTCGGTAACAATCCTTTTGTAAAGAAATAAAACATTGAGAAATCGATGAGGATACTTCTCGTTATTCTGAGTGGTGTTATTAATACTAGTACCAATACTATTTAGTAATTCGTTTCTCATTATTGATACACCGCAAATCGATTTATCCAAGTCATACTTCATTTCCACAAATACTCTCCCGAAAGGGGAAAAAGACGAATCTCCGGTTGTATCAAGCCATCTACGCACATTTGACTGAACATTCCTATACTCATCGACTCGAAAGGTAATATATTCGTTCAACAAACGCTCTATGTCATCCTTCCATTCCAATACTCTTTATTCAGTTGCAATTCTTGTTACACCGGCGGATTCCCCGCTCCCCGCCCAGCCATCCAACCGATATTTGATTCGGAAGAAACATTCACTAGCTAATGCACAGAAATAGTCATATAAAAGAAGTGTGTATGTCGAGTAGAGAGGTATCAATCTATTTCGTCCATACAATCTAACTAGAGAATATATTGAATGTATGTTATCTTTTCCTTTCAATTAATTTAAAAAAGTAGTATTTTCACTTCTATTAGTTGCTTCTCTAGGTATACCTAAAAATCTCTTAAAATATCTTGGAAAATCTTTATTGAGGTCAAAGTATTTGCTACTTGGCAACCCTAGTTTATTGCCAAATATCCTAGTAAATGATAGATTCTCTTTCATTTTCAATGGAAATCCTTTCCCAGATTTATCACTATCATTAATATAAATAAAGCTTGCCCCATTAAAAATTGGATTCGATTCCTCAATTATCAAAAGAAGTCCAGTCAGTCGATTTATTAATTCATTTCTTATTTGTGAATAAGTGTGTAAAATAGGAGAGTCTCCCCCATTTTCGTGATAATCTAACCCGGATATACCATCACGAGACGACATTGCATTTTTACAAGATGGAAATGAAGACAAATTGAAAAAGGCCTCCCGCTCGGAATGGAATACCGATCCATGCCGATCCGCTGAATCCCCAGATTCGAATAACATCTTGTCACAGGAGTCCAATATTACGGGAATTAATGAATCGTTTCTCAATCTTGTTGTTTGTAGTCGATCCAGCTTGTTATGAATTTTTAAGAAGAATAACGAATCAGAATCATTTTGAGAAAAGTCCCTTTCTTTTTGGTAAAGTCCCACATGTTTATAGAATTTGAAAAACCTATTTGGATCTTCTAAAACCCTATCCCTCCATAATATCTGAATCCTCTCAGTTTCATCTCTGGATATATCCTCGCCAAGGAGTGAATCCCTCACTATCCAGACCTTCCGTCCACCTGAAACCAGGGGATTCGTCGCACCATAACGAACTTGCTCTTCTTCTCTCATTAAACCTGTGAAAATATCTCCGTTCGAATCTAAATAGTAAGAATCAGATGTTCTTCTCTTCCCATCCTTTTCAACAGATAAAGATCTTTTGGATTGGAGAAAGTAGTAGGAGAAGTCACCATAATTTTCTGCTTGTTCTTTTCTTACTCCACCACCCCCATGAATCATTTTCGCTAAAAATATGGAACTTCTTTCGATCGAACTTCTGTCACTCAAGCAATGCATAGAAATTGGTATTGTCAGTAACACTAGGATTTCCAGGTTGATGCTACTACCCCTCTTTACTGAATGACGCAGATTGCGTAGAAGAAGTGAACTCAGAATTCATAAGTCAAATAATCTGATGAAAGGTTCATAACTGGAAAATGGACCAATCAGAAATTCTTTGGGATGTTGGTTCTTCAATGATTTGAAGAAGTAGTCTAATCTACTGATTCCTACTAACCCCGGAACTTTAAATAGAGAATATGGACTTCCTACTCTTTTTTTTTCCACCCTTTCTACCTTATTGTCTTTTTTCATCTTATTCATATGTGATAGATACTATCTATTTCTCACATTTATTATATGGATAATCTCGGAAGATTCAAGATAGGATGAAGTAGGTACTTCAAATAAATATAGTGATTTCTAGACATATTCGTGTCTAGAACTGAAATTGGATCGGGAATTCCAAGTCGTTTTTGTTGAGGAGACCTGCACATAACCTATCCACCTCTTTCTCACAACTCTTTCTATTCCAAGCAATAAGAACGAGTTATCTAATTGGATGGGCGAACGACGGGGATTGAACCCGCGCGTGATGGATCCACAATCCATTGCCTTGATCCACTTGGCTACGTCCGCCCCCTCTGCCACTCGGCTCCCTGAACGTGAAAGGGAACAGGATCTATCTATTAAGGTCCTTCGATTGATACACATACATATATAACGAGACAATAGGAAATCTGTGAAATGAAGAATGTACTCGCAATCTATTCAAATGATTGGGGGGTTACAAGCATTCTGTGAGTCGGAATAGAACTATTCTTAATCCCTAGAGTTGCAGAAGAGTATTCTAAATATTCTTCAGAATTCAAGATTGGGAACTGATGATTGTAAGACTATGACAAACCATTACCATTCTTTCTATTCGTTCTATCGAACGAACCTTCATTGGATACCAAACCTTTTAGAAGGTTTGGTATCCAGTTATACTGCATAACCAGACAGATATTATCCGTTTATAGAAGGAGCTTCGACAGAAGCTAAGTCTAGAGGGAAGTTATGAGCGTTACGTTCATGCATAACTTCCATACCTAGGTTAGCACGGTTTATGATATCGGCCCAGGTGTTAATAACACGACCTTGGCTGTCAACCACGGATTGGTTGAAGTTAAAACCATTCAAGTTGAATGCCATGGTGCTGATACCTAAAGCGGTGAACCAGATGCCTACTACGGGCCAAGCAGCTAAGAAGAAGTGTAGAGAACGAGAATTGTTGAAGCTAGCATATTGGAAGATCAAACGGCCGAAATAACCGTGAGCAGCTACGATGTTGTAGGTTTCTTCCTCTTGACCGAACTTATAACCCGCATTAGCAGACTCATTCTCAGTAGTTTCTCTGATCAAACTAGAAGTTACCAAAGAACCATGCATGGCACTGAATAGAGAGCCGCCGAATACGCCAGCTACACCCAACATGTGAAAAGGATGCATAAGGATGTTATGCTCAGCCTGGAAAACGATCATAAAATTGAAAGTACCAGAAATGCCTAGAGGCATACCGTCAGAGAAACTTCCTTGACCAATTGGGTAGATCAAGAAGACGGCGGCAGCAGCTGCGACGGGAGCTGAGTACGCAACAGCAATCCAAGGACGCATACCCAAACGGAAGCTTAGTTCCCACTCGCGGCCCATGTAGCAAGCTACACCAAGTAGGAAGTGAAGAACGATCAGTTCGTAAGGACCACCATTGTATAGCCATTCATCAACGGAAGCTGCTTCCCAAATTGGGTAGAAGTGTAATCCGATAGCTGCAGAAGTAGGAATGATAGCACCAGAGATAATGTTGTTCCCGTATAGCAAAGAACCAGAAACGGGCTCACGAATACCATCAATATCTACAGGAGGAGCTGCGACGAAAGCAATGATGAATACAGAGGTTGCGGTTAATAGGGTAGGAATCATTAAGACACCGAACCATCCGATGTAGAGACGGTTTTCAGTGCTGGTGATCCAGTCGCAGAAGCGACCCCATAGGCTTGCGCTTTCGCGTCTTTCTAAAGTTGCGGTCATGGTAATCTTTGGTTTTCAAAATAATTAGTGATTCCCCAGGCTAGTAAGCTTGTTGATTTGTAGTATATCACGAAATCCCATCCGTGTCAACTAAGATTATTGAGTATCCAATACTAGTAGATATAAGGGCTATTTCTCGGTATCTTGAATATTTTATATCCCTTATTCCACATTGCGGCTTCCCTTTTTGAGAATAAAGAATTTTGGAATTTCCCTCTATGTCTGGAGGGAGACTAACTATTCATTGATCATCCATTGAGAATTGGAACGATATTGATTATCAATCACCCTATGAATACGAAGCAACGTTCCATTCCTTCCATTCCGACGAATGGGAGTACAACATTCTGTCTCTGATACAATAGTTTTTATTAGATGAAATCTCTCTAATTTCAGGGGAAGTTGATTTTGATCGAATCTCTATGGCTTGAACTTAAAACTCGGCGGATTCAAGTGAAGTGTCGGAGTCTCACTCCAGGTTTGGAACTGGGAGAAGCTTCCCAAATTGTAGTGATCTTTCAGATCACACAGCTTCCTCTTCCTCTATGTGCGTCCCACTTGATTTCAGTTCTCCGAATAACTAATCGATATCGCATCAAGCCCTTCCCCTCCCCGATGGGCTTTCCAACTCCACATTAGTTTCTTCTCCTTCTATAAGATAAAGAGTCTAATAATTGATAATCTAATAAATAGTTACCAATCCTTCCTCACTTATGGCTTAGATACCTCTCTCATTCATCGTCCAATTTTTACTTATCCATTTGTTTATGGCGTATTCCGATTCCCGATACCCCGCGCCCTGGTTCCAATCCACAAAGAAAGGATTGTGGATTGAAACAAATCTGAAACTAACGGAAATGGGCAAAAGCTTTGTTAGCTTCCGCCACTTTATGAGTCTCCTCCTTCTTCCGTACGGCACTACCAGAATTTCTGGCAGCATCCATTGATTCATCACTCGATCTTAAAGCCATACTTCGACCTGAACGTTTCCGACACGCGATCAATGACCATCGGATAGCCAAAGCTTTTCCTTCTGCAGGTACCACTTCAACGGGAACTCGATAAGTCGATCCACCTACACGTTTGGATTCTGTTACTACATCGGGAGTTACCCCACGTACTGCTTGTCGTAGAACAGACAGTGGATTCCTATTTGTCTTTTATCTAATCCGCTTCATAGCCCGATAAGGAATCTGATAAGCTAATGATTTTTTGCCATCCTTAAGAACGCGATCAACCAGCATGTTTACTAATCGATTACGATAAATTGGATCCGATTCTATATTTCTCTTTCTGTTCGCTACACTGCTCCGATGTAACATGAGTTTGCAGATATGTCAGATTTCAATCAATTCTTTTATCCCAACGGTATCTTAGAGTATGGTATCTTAAAATATTATTTTGGCTTCTTCACTCCATATTGTAGGGTGGATCCGCCGGTTAGTCGAAGATCTCCCTCCAAACTGCACGTACGACTTTCGTCGAATACAGCTTTCCATATGATTGAATAGAAACTACTGAAGTGATTTTGAACCACCTTTAGTGAATCATATTTACTCATTATGCATTGAGTATCCGTTTCCTCTTCATCATTCTAGGAATAGAAGAAAGTCAAAGTTTAGGGATGGAAAAAGAAAATCTTGCATTTCAGTTATCTTACTAGGAATGTCCGTGGGTTTATTGATCCAATTACCGAATGTTCACAAAATCCTCACCGAATCTCCATAATCGTAGTCTGAACCCGTTCCAACAGGAAGAGACATTCTAGGATTTTCTAGGTAGGAGTCCAGGTAAAACTCAACTTACTGGAATGTAATACCTTGGACACCAAGTTGTTTCACACAAATAGATGGATAATAATCAGTCTTTGTAATAGCAGGCTCCGGTCCCCTGGCAATGCTTCCATTATCGGGTCGGCTACACGTTTAACATATCAGAACAACTGATACGGAATCATTGCGATGATACAAGTTGCGACAATGTTCTGCAACGCACTAGAACGCCCTTTCTTACGATCCTTTACTCCTACAGCATCTAAGGCTCCTCTAACGATATGATACCTCACGCCGGGCAGGTCTTTAACCCTTCCGCCTCTCACAAGGACCACCGAATGTTCCTGCGAATTATGGCCAATACCTGGTATATAAGCCGTTACCTCGAACTTGGAGGTTAATCGAACTCTGGCGACTTTACGTGGGGCAGAGTTAGGTTTTTTTGGTGTAGTTGTGGAATAGTCGACAGATGAATCAGTTTCAATGTCACTATACAGAACCGTACATGAGATTCCCACCTCATACGGCTCCTCGTCATTCAATTACTCTTAAGAAAAGGAGTACAAAATTCTTTTCAGCCGTTCTCAGTTACAAAAGGATTTACAAAAAAAAAAAGTTAGATTCTTTTTAATTCATTTCCAAATCTTTGTTTTATGCCCCCTTCATTTTTCAAATCTCAGTATTATTAATAAGTAGCACGGATAGAGAAATTCTGTTCTTACTTTAGCCGAACCATTAGGAGAGATATTAGAAACAAATAGATATTCGTTTCTAAATAATCATTTCAGGAATCTGGTATTTAACAATTCCGTATTCTTCTCCCATTCTGATGTCACTAATACAGACCCAAAATCATTCTTATCTAATGTAAAAGAAATAGAATCTGTCTTTCAAGAATCTTTTTCTTTTTCGAAACCACCTAATTATTAATATTAGCCATGCCCATTCCGATACGTATAGAGTAGATGAATAGGTAGAGCTTAAATAAAAAGATGTAGAATCAAATGATAGGAAATCTATTTCTAGGATAGATAAATGAGAAATCTATCAAATTGATGGGTAGATTTGTTAATGGGTTTATCGCTTTCATGTGAGTAATATGAAACGGATCAAATATAGAGGAGATTGACGAGTTGGTATAGGCTTATCCATATCATTAATTACCCTTCGATAGGGAATCCATTCTGAAATGGAGACAGCTTAGATATCTGACTTTCGTTCTTTCTCTCGTTCTAACGAGGCTGCCTGAGAAGGATTCGGTGACCTACCTAACTACCCGGTAAGCGAGTGAGGATACATATCTTTATGGGATAGGATCCAATGACTGCTTGAGGCCCGTCAGTAGCGATGATGCTGGAGTAGCAGTGAGAAAGGAAACCGGGGATAGATACGAAAAAGAAAAGAGATTATTTGTCTCGGTGATTCTGGCTTAGTCAGCTCGTTCCGTGACGAGCCACTGAGTCAAGTCCTGCATCCTATTCCCCCCCCCCCCCTCCGTGGACCGGACCAGAAGTCCAGGTTCCGTGGAAAGAGAATTGTACCACGAGAGCTCGAGGAGGTCAAGCCGTTATTACTACCAATTGTTACTACCAATGCATGACACAGCTCTTTCTGATTCAGTTGTGTACTCCAAGGTTAATTCAGATGAATGGCGAGGACGAGTATTTCGTCTATACCATAAAGATTATGAGTAGGGAAAGAGGGACG